TCCATATTTCTAGAAAAAGGATCTCTTGTTTTTCATTTCCATTTCCATAAGAATGAATACTATGATTCGCGTTTCGAACAGGCATGAATATAGCATCTATAGGATAACTTCCGTCTTGAAAGTTATTTGGTGTTTTTATATTATATCCTCGATTCCTTTCAATTTGTAATCCAATACAAAAATCAGTTGGTTCCGTTAGGTTAGCTATATGCTGCGTATTATCAACGATTTCCACAGAAGGTGGTAAGAGGATGTCTTGAGCAGTTACATATCCAGGACCTTTGACACAAATAAGCGCGTCACGAGTTCCATATAGATTACTTCTCAATACAATTTCTTTCAAATTCATTAAAATTTCATGTACCGATTCTTGAATACCTACTATGGTAGAATATTCATGCGGGATTTTCTCAGATTTTGCGCGTGTAATACATGTTCCTTCGATTTCTCCAAGCAAAGCTCTTCGCATCGCAATGCCTATTGTGTCGGCTTGACCTTTCATAAGTGGAGACAGAATAAAGCGTCCATAATAAAGACGCTTACTGTCTGCTCTTGATTCAACACATTTCCACTGTAGTGTCCGAGTAGATACTTTTAATTTCTCTCGAACCATAGTAATATTATTTGTCAGATTTTTGAGTCATTTATTTCTCTTGAAATCTCTTCAATGTTTATTTCTACACTCGCCTTTTTTTAGGGGGTCTGCAGCCATTATGTGGCATAGGGGTTACATCCCTTACGAAACTTAAAAGTATACCACTTCGACGAATAGCGCGTAATGCTGCATCTCTTCCGAGACCCGGACCTTTTATCATGACTTCTGCTCGTTGCATACCTTGATCTGTTACTGCTCGAATAGCATTTCCTGCTGCGGTTTGAGCAGCAAAAGGTGTCCCTCTTCTTGTACCCCTGAATCCGCAAGTACCGGCGGAGGACCAAGAAATAACCCGACCCCGTACATCTGTAACTGTCACAATGGTGTTGTTGAAACTTGCTTGAACATGAATAACGCCCTTTGGTATTCGCCGTGCACTTTTACGTGAACCCACACGTCCAGTCCTACGTGAACCGCTTCTTGGTATAGATTTTGCCATATTTTATCATTTCCGAAATATAAGTCAGAGATATATGGATATATCCATTTCATGTCAAAACAGATCTTTTATTTTGATTTGTTCATCGGTTCCTTTAGAGAGTCCCTTTTCGAAAGATTATCCTTGTCTTTGTTTATGTCTCGGGTTGGAACAAATTACTATAATGCGTCCCCTTCTACGGATCAGTCGGCATTTTTCACAAATTTTACGAACGGAGGCTCTTATTTTCATAATTGTTATTCCTTAACTGAATTTCGAATCTACTTTACTGATTGGAAGAAAATGAGTTTCTTGAAATTTTTGAACCGTGAATTGGATCCTCATGAAAGGAATCTTGAAAAACCACCGAACCATTCGAATCTTTGTTGTGGGGTCTATAAATTCTGCGCCCCCCCCCCCCCGTTTGAATCATAACGACTTACTTAAACTTTTATTCTATCTCCTGGTAGTATATATATATAAAAGAGTGTCGGATCCTTCCTGAAACAGAACTTAGAATCTGACTTCATTATTTAAACGAACCCCGAACATACCATTGTGAAGTGATTCAGTAATTAAACCCTCATGAATCCATTTTTCTTCTTTTATTCCAGACAAACCCTCCTTGAAGTATGAACTCATGTAGGAAGGCGTGATATTAGACAACTTGGCTTTTTTATTCGTTTTTTTCACAAACAGGAAGTTACAGATACAATTCGGATAGCAGAAAATTTACCATATATAGCACAAAATTTCTCCGCCAATTCCTTCTAGCCGAGCTGCTCGGTCTGTCATTATACCCCGAGAAGTAGAGAGAATTACAATCCCCATCCCGTCTAAAATTCTAGGAATTCGTTGATAGTTAGAATAGATTCGGAGACCAGGTCGACTTATTCGTTTTAAATTTAAAAGAGTTCTATATGGTCCTTTCCTATTCCTTCTATGTCGTAGGGTTAAAACCAAAAAATATTTGTTATTTTCTACAAGTTTCCTTACGTTTTCGAGAAAACCCTCTTGGAAAAGTATTTTAACAATGTTTTGGGTCATGTTAGTAGATGCTATTCGAACCATTCCCTTTCGATCCATGTCCGCATTTCGTATAGAAGTTATTATGTCAGCAATAGTGTCCTTACCCATGATAAACTAAAATTATTGTTGCTTCCGAATTTGGATATAATCAGCATGTTCTTTTTTTATAAAAATTATTAAAGAAAATTCTTAAAAGTATATGCGTGAGACATAATCTACCAATTTATCTATTTTATTTAAATACTATCACTATCTCACGGTCTCATATTATAATACCTCAGGTGCTAATGAAACTATTTTAGTAAAATTTAACTGTCTCAATTCCCGGGCGATCGCGCCAAAAACGCGGGTTCCTTTTGGATTTCCTTCTTGATCAATCACAACTGCAGCATTGTCATCATATCGTATTATTATACCGTTATCGCGTTTGAGTTCTTTACAAGTACGTACAATTACAGCTCTGATCACTTCTGATCTTTCTAGAGGCGTATTTGGTACTGCTTCTTTTATCACAGCAACAATAACATCACCAATATGAGCATATCGGCGATTACTAGCTCCTATTATTCGAATACACATCAATTCTCGTGCCCCGCTATTGTCTGCTACATTCAAATGGGTTTGAGGTTGAATCATATCATTTTTTTTTTATCCGTTTTTTTAATGTAAAATAAAGCAAAGGACGAAGTAAAAAAAAAAAAAAGAAAGAAAACCCTGCAATTGTTTTTTTATACACAAGACTTCTTTCCTTTGGTTCTACATTTCTATCCAGAAATAATGAATTGAGTTCTTATAGGCATTTTGGACGCCGCTATTGAAATAGCCTTTCGAGCTATATTTTCGGCTACTCCACCCATTTCATAAAGTATTCTACCCGGTTTAACAACAGCTACCCAATATTCTGGGGATCCTTTCCCTGAACCCATACGGGTTTCCGTGGGTCTTACTGTAACTGGTTTGTCTGGAAATATACGTACCCATATTTTTCCGCCACGGCGTACATTTCGTGTCATTGCTCGGCGCCCTGCTTCGATTTGTCTAGATGTAATCCAAGCGGGTTCAAGTGCTTGAAGAGCATATCTACCGAAACAAATATGATTACCTCGATAAGATATTCCTTTCATTCTTCCTCTATGTTGTTTACGGAATCTTGTTCTTTTTGGGTTATAGTTGATGGTTCTTTTTCAATTCCATCTCTACTACAGAACTGGACATGAGAGTTTCTTCTCATCCAGCTCCTCGCGAATAAAACGACTAAAACAGATTTTATGAAGATATACATGTGTTTAATGAATAATATGCTGAATCATAGGATTCTTTGAAATTGCATCTAATTAATCAATTCGTTAATCTATTCGAAATTTGTCTAGCGCGTTTAGATATTATTTAATTAAACATGTATTCTATTTCTAGATAATGTCAATGTCTTTTTTTATAACGTTATCGTTATAAAAACATCTTTCTTTTGTTTTTCCTTTTATCATATGGGATCGACAAAAATGTATCAATCTAATAAAAAAAAACTTTCGCGGGCGAATATTTACTCTTTCCATATCTATTTTAGTTATTATCTATTTTAGTTATAGGGTTCGTTCATGACCTCTCAAAATAAAAGAATAAAAGAGGAGGTCCCTGGTTTGTTCCGCCATCCCACCCAATGAATCATTAAGATTCATTTTCAATAGAATCTTCTGCATTCACGGGTTATATCGTTCCCATTGCTTCTCGATTAATGGTTAGGTCTGAATTTTCTGGCGGAGTCCTTTTTTCTTAAGTCAATTTTCTCAGTCTTTATTGGCTCGAGGCTCTTGATTTTTTTGTTCTATAAGCGGATTCATCTAATTATGCATGAATCATTATTGAATTTATGCTTTATTACACTGCGTTTTATGAGATGACTCATCGACCTTACATATTGGAATCATATATCATTGATATTTCCGTTCTCTCTTTCTCTCATCCTTCCACTTATCCGCATACTTTTTTCTATTTTGCTTTCCGACTTAGAACTTCACAACTCATAATTCGATTGGTTTTTTTATCTTTATGCAAAAAAAGATTTCAGTTGCTACAACGATATGTCCAATATATTATATCTTTATCTTGACTGGTTCTTTGGATCCAGATAATGCGAAGCAATGAGTTGGTTATTAGTGCTATAGTTATTAGTTCATACTCTGGGCCCTGGTCCGTTTTTTTGAATCCTAGCCCTAAAAAAACCAACGAGTCACACACTAAGCATAGCAATTATATAAAATGATCAATCGAATTTTTATTGAACCCTCTAGAATTGCAGAATTGCTCTTTTTTTTGTTTTGCTTGAACATAAAAAGAATAAAAGGGTTTTTCTTTTTTTGTCCATTACTTGGTATAATGTAAAAACACGTAAAGTCTTATTATTCTTCGTCTACAAATATCCAAATTTTGATTCCTAATACCCCGTATATAGTTCGAACTGTATAGGAACAATAATCAATTTTAGCTCCAATGGTTTGTAGAGGAACCCTACCTTCTCTGATCCATTCGACGCGTGCAATTTCTTTTCCGTCGATACGTCCCGCAATTTGTACTTGAATTCCTTTTGTATTCGCCAGCTCGGTTAATTCAATAGCTTTTTTCATTGCTTTGCGAAAAGAAACTCTATTCTTTAATTGGCCAGCTATAAATTCTGCAAGAATATTAGGGTGTCCATAAGGATTTGCAATTCGTGTAATAGCAATGTTTAGTTTTCGGTTCGCACAATGAAGTTCTTTTTGTACATTCATCTGCAATTCTTCGACTCTCCGCGGTCTATTTTCTATTAAGAATTTTGGGAATCCTATATAAATTATGACTTGAATTAGATCGATTCTTTTTTGAATCTCTATCCGTGCAATTCCCTCAACGCCAACACCGGAG